GTTATGAAGGCAAGCAACCACAATGGAGTAGGGCTTCTAAGTGCGTAGTCTGTTTCCAAGCTCTGATAAGCGAGTCAAGCTTTCTCATCTCAGGAACAAGTCGACTAAGGCGATGGGGCATATCCGATCTTCCAATCGTTGATCTAGTTTTGAAAATGAGCAAATGACATTTCTCTGTAAATAAGGAAAGAAAGGCTAGTCCTACTGACACTGAACCTGGCTGGGGTCCCCCCCCTCCAATCCCTCGGCTGAACCTTCTGAGACCTTTTTTAGATCTGGGAAAACTGATTCACCTTGCTCAATGTCTTAGTCGTGAAGGAACTGACTCGGAATGAATTGGAAGTGCGAGATAGAATAGGAGTAAGATAGTGGTAGGACTTGAAGACTGAGCTCTTCTTTACTGCTATTATACCAGCGTTACAGAATGAATGGTCAATCCCGTCTCTGATTAAAGCATAGGGCAATGCTTACACACACATACCCGTGCTCTGAGTCCCTTTACCCGAAAGAAGGGAAGGCCAGGAAAGAACTCATACAAAAAGGAAGAGGTTTTAGATCGTGAACCAGAAATGTTGAGCAACTGAACTACCAGAAAGAAAAGAAGAAGATTCACGAAGACTTATACCGCTAGCTAACAGAATGAGATCGAGTTTCTCTTGTTTCAGGTCTATCCTCATTCGCCGATGCTTTCTTTCTAGGAGTTTTTTCTAAACGAGTGGGCCTGCAGGGAATCTCTCACTCACTCCTCCTTTCGGTTTTAGCGAGTGTTGTTCCTGCTGAAGCAAGTGACTCCCCTAGTCTAGCATTCATTCCATTCTTTTTCTCATTTGATGGAAGAGCCCTGGCCTTTAGGGGAATGCTCCTCGTGCGCTTTCCTTTCATATCCTCTTTCTGTCAGTTGAGTAGTCCATAGCCAGCGAAGGAGGTGGTTGCCGGTCTATCACCATCCGCTTAGCCTTTGTTTATTGGTAGAAGTTTCACAGCTCTCTCCTAGAAAGTTGTTTATCTGTCTTAGCCCTTATTATGAAGGATAGGACAGGCATCAAATAGAAAGTAGAAAGGGCTCGAGGTATATTCTATGTGGATGACATGAAACTAAAGTCCTGTGGGCGAGAGGGTCATGTGCCTGCATGCACTTAAGAAGTTCTTTGAGAGAATCCGGTAATATAAAATGAGGCTGAATCCACAGAAATGCGTATTCGGAGTGACAGCCGGTAAGCTGCTTGGGTTTATGGTTAGTCAGAGGGGTATATAAGTTGACCCAGCTAAAGCTATCATGGAAATGCCACCACCAAGGACTTCAGTCCTTTCCAGACAAGCTTTCTCCAGTTGGATGGTTGATGTGCCCTCATTATGTGTGACCTTACTCGTTGCTTCCTTATGAGGGGCTGCTGGCTGGTTGCTCTTGCTGTAGTCTGCCTTGTTCTCCTTAGCATTGGCCAATTCCCCCGCTCTAGCCCTGCCTCTTTGAATATGACCAAGCGGAGAGTTCCAAAGGTTTTGATTGAGGAATGGTAGGAATCGAGCCAACAATAGAAGTCGGCTTAGTTAAGATATCCCCTGGCGCATAAGATAGACCCGATCGGTACTCCATCTAGAGAAGAGAAACTACTAGGCCAGCCATAAGCCCTAAGTCAGGGAAAGGGAAGCGGGGGGACGACAACCATTCATTGTTAAAATAGAGCCTTTTAAGCCACGCAGTGCCCCGTATTAATGGTTTCCGCTATCGGGCTAGATAAACCAACCCATTTTCTTCGCCCCAATTAACGACATCAACACCAAATAGCAAATATAGATATGAATAGGCACCTCCAGGAAAGGTGGAGGATTCGGGGTGCGAATACAGGTCAAGATCGAGATTGAGAGCTCGATATGTATCGAGATAGGGAGCATGAGCAAGAGATAAAAGCCCAAGGATAGGCTTGGCAAAAGGGAGGAGCCTACAACTACTAAGGCATGCCTTTTGGGTGTTGCCCACCACTAGGCAAATGGATCCTTTAGCAAAGGTGTGATTAGTTATTCAGAAGGCGTGGTATGGTGCCAAAGGAGCGTGAGCTGTAGATGGTAGTGGGAACGAGGATCGAGAACATGATGGATAGCCAAGGGCGAGGCCAAGGTAGGAATCATTGTCAGGATCGAGATGCAGATGCCGATCTAGAGAAGTAGCCCAGAGATATACCAAAGAGTAGAAAGAAGCCCGCTTTACTCCTATTAAGGCATACCTTTTTCAAAAGCAGCCCCCGCCCCAACTAATAAGTGTGCTTTTTGGGCTTGACTACTTCACATCTGGTATTTTATTCCGTGCAGTCAGGCGCCCTGCTAAAAAGTAAGGGCCGGGGTCCCATAAGCTCTTTTGTTTTCCTTTGGACAAACGATAGGCACGAAGCCTTTTGAATTCATCCGGTTCTTTTGTTTCTTACAGAACGGGGCCAAATGGGTCGTTAAGTTCCTTCCCCTTTTCTTTAAAAATAGTTGTATAAGGGTTACTGCTTAGTTGTTTGTAAGATAGAATGGATGTTGATTGATTGTGAGTTCGGAACCAGTACTACTAGATAGAAAGCAGCGAGAAATATCTGCGTTTCGTGCCCCCAATCCGAGTTCGAGCTATTAGTAGTGCAAGTAGCAGTGTCAGCCGTAATAGCAGCGCCAGTCTAATGTGACCCCGAGGTCAGACCAAGGGAACTTCCGTAGGCGGTATGACGAGGCACTTCCAGGTAACGAGTCATAGTGCCAGTCGTAGTAGTGCTAGCCGCCTGTCCAATTAGGGACCCATAATCTGTCAATCCACATCTATCGAATAGAGCTGCTAAAGACTAGTGGTTTGGGATAAGATAGGGCCTGAAAGAAAGGTAATAGTGAGCTCGAGCTGGAGCTGCTGCTCAGCCAGCGCTTTTCTCCTTGGTGAGTGTTTTGTTTTTCACTTGTTCCCTTGGCCCATTGGTCACTTCCTCCCTTAGTGTCAACCCGGAGATTCCACCATTTCATTTATAACTAAGCATTGGGGGCCTTTAATCAAATAGGCTTGTTAGCCAATTACTTATTATTATGGAAAGTGGATTGACGATCGGAATCAAAAAGATATTGATTTTTATGTATTACATTTGGAACATGAAAACTATATATATTAAATAAACAATTGGATCGTGACAAGTCGTTACTACCAGCCAGCCGTGACTTTTTTATGACCTCCTTCTCCCTTTTTCCTAGTTATCCATCAAATGGCACTATCTTTCTATCAAGTTTCTATCTGTGAGCATGGTTGAGCAAGGTGAAAAGAGAAGTAGAGATTCTAGCGGGTTTCCACCCGGTATCTCTTGTAGACACTTCTTCCTTCCCCAAGATTAAGCCGGTCAACACAAGAGGATTCATATCATGTGGCTCACATTCCGTGGTCGACTTCCCGGCGGAATGCTTTCACAGCTTTCTCGAACCGTGCGTGCTTTATAGGTTCGTTCCACTCTCGCTCGAGAAGTAAGTAAGCTCGAGGTTCCAATGGAGGACCAGATAACCAACTGGTGTATGATTTAGAGTTCAGTTCAGTCTCCTCTTCAATTGTTCGTTTGAGAAAGATCCTGATCCGCCAGAGCCAAACCCGGTCAGTGCATCGAGCTGTTTTTTGGAATCATGAAATACTCGAACCGTGGCACCTAAGCCTTTAAGTGATAGATAGGGGGCTTTCCTTGCTTTCTCTGAAGAGGGGCTTTTGATAAACGAGTTAAAGAGAGTGAAAGACTTGCCGGAAATGGCCTTGGTCCAACCAAGAAAGTCATGGGAGTAGTGGCGTCTCAAGTGGACCATCACGTATGGGCCACACTTATCGTTTAGTTGACCTGTGCCTGAAAGGACCCATGCCAGCCAAGAGGAGCAAGTGTGAGATTATGTACCTGGTCGTTTCTTTTGCTTGGACCGCGCATCCCTTACTGTAGTTGCTTTACGTTTGATTTTCTTTCCAGGTTCAAACCCACCCCCTTCTAGTGGCTAGGAAAGGTTAGTAATAGGCTCAACTACAAGTCTCGGAGCTAGGCTGCTCAGTATGAGGATCGAAAGGCATAAATCGAAGCTAACAAGTCTCTAGTTGTTGTTAGTAGGAGCAGGATTTTCACTATCAATCAGTAGCAAGCCAGAAGACCTATAGAGCAGGACGAGAGATTCAACGAAGCCTGAAATGAAAGAGATGCCTAAGACTAAGAGATGCTAGTCACCAATGGAGCTAGCAGCTAGAACGAAGGCTGATAGGCTATAGACCGTTGCGACAGGAAAAGCTACCACAGAGACTGAAGACTTATACCGCAGGGCAGGAGTCGAATAAAGAAAGAGCTTTGAATAAAGCTAGCGCATACCAATGCTACAGGACTGCTTGAGCAAGAAGATCACCCCCCTTCCCTTACTCTTGTGAGTATATATGTCTCCTATAAGTGCTTTCGCTAATATTGCTAGGAGCTAAGAACATAGTGCTAGGACCTCTTTATTGAAGACAAAGCTGACATATTCTAGTCCTATATGACTTTTGCTTATAGTGCTTACGCTAGTCTTGCTAGAAGGTTAGGTTAGTATATAGCCTTACAAGCAAAGCAAGTGAAGCACTCGCCAGAGCAGCAGTAGGCATAGAAGCAGTCTTGACTTGTAGCCTGTAGCTGGTAGCTTCAAGTAAGTTAGTTTAGCGATAACGACGATCGCTGGTCGGAGCCGGTCTTGATCGAGCGAAGACCGTCATAGTCATCTTCATTCTAAGGCTGAGGCCCATAAAGAGCCTTTCACAAGGTCTTATGAGACATCATACAACATAGAACTTTCTCTCTGATTAGAGAATAAAGCTGGAACGAAAGAAGAATCTATCTCTTTCGTATACCAAAAGCAAGCAAAGGAGAAAGAGTGATTCTTTACGTTGCAAGCAAAGAAGCAAAGGCTTACACACAGAAGTGAATAAGACTGACTTCTGCACAGATCGGAACCCAACTACGGTAACTAGCTAATCAATGGGTCCTTAGGGATTTTTAGCTAGGTTTATATCAAGCTAGGAACTAATATCTTTCCTTTAGCTAGGCGAGCGTTAGGCTAGAGGACCCTTTCACTTCCTTCCAGGAAAGGTTTTGGGGAAGGGCAGTGGATGGGAATAGAAAAGGAAGCCCGGGTGAAAGCCTTGGGTGAACTCCCCCGTCGCCAGCCCCGGAATGCTTTTGTGGACACGAGCTGACGACAGCCATGCAGCACCTGAAGACTTCCTTACCCACCACACCACTACGTGATGGGATAGCGCGAAAAAGAGGTCAAGAGGCCTAATAACCGAGCGGTTGTCCGGCAACGAATGAAAGCAGGCTCATCGGTCTTTTGACAAATGAGACAGATACAAGATTCCATGCTAGTTTCTCATTTACTGCAATTGATGCGAACGACCGATCTCATATTAGTCATTCTAAGAGAAAAAGGAATGGCCCAAGAGTTGGGAAAGGAAGTGGTCACCTGCCTATGTGAAGGCGGGCGGAAAGTTCTCGAGACCTGCCCTTGCTGCGGGGGCAACGGGTCTAGTGACAACTTCTAGGAATAGGAATGTGGGAACAGCATTGCTTGCATTGATTCAATTGATTTGAAGCGACGGTTATACATACAGACATAGTTTTCACTAGGGGGTTTTACCGAATTGGTCACAAGCCCGTCAGAAGCAACCTCAGCAGAAAGCCACTCTTCCAGAGTCTCGTCCATCGTCTGCTTAGGCTACTATTTAATCGTCTGCTTAGGCGACTATTTAATAGCCTTTAGATCTACCTGTGAGTTAGGCCGAAGACTCCCCCTTTCCATTTAATCACTGACAAAACCTACCTTTCAATTCGACTTAACGAAACGACTTCCCCTTCCCAAGCTAGTAATAGGTCTGCTGCCCTCCCCTCGTCCTTGCAGTCTTTTGACTCCCCACCTCCTTAGAGGGAATGCTATCCGTATGCCTTTAGTCCATTCTACAGTTCAAGTGCCGTGTGAAATCTAATTGTTACCTCGCCCAAATCGGCTGGAAGTGAAGTTATCGTTCCAGTGTACCAGAGTGAATGAGGGATGGAAGGATGTTCCGGTATTCGAATTCTCCGCTGGGATACACGACGGTGGAAGTAGAGTGGCTGGAGCTCGTTCAAATCAATTCTATTGGGAGGCCCTTAGGACTAAACCTTACACTGGGGAATTCAATTGCTTTGCGCGAGGCAGACGTGATTGAGACTCTAAATATTACCTCGGGACAACTACTTCAAAAGTCTTTTGAATCCCACTCTTTTTGACTTCTCCTTATACTGATATTGGCGAGACAATTAGAAAGAGAAAGACTGGGTCTCTTTGGCCTTATACTGATACAAGTGGTTTTTTATCCACAGGTATGGCAATATGTGGGGCTTTTCAAAGGAGATGGAATAGAACTCGATGTAATGACAAGTAGCTGCACATTCAGAAGCAAAACTGGTCGAGTGAAGTAGGAGCCTCCGTATAATATCCTAAGCATGGTTGGTCTTTACGCCTGTGACCTGAAAAAGGTTTCTGAGTCGCGGTAATATCTTCCCTTTCCTTCTGCTGCTATTGGAAGCTATTGGCTTTCCTCGAGTTCGGAATTGGATTATTGTATTGAAATGGATACGTATTATGCCATGTTTCAACCTCATTGAGTTAGATTTCCGGTCCTAACAGCGTATTCGCCGAAAGACCGTCTTCTCCGCATATAGCTTGATTCCTATCAAAGACCGGATATTCCGCTTTCTTCCCCATCTGCCCCTTCTGTGGCTACTCTACTCTGGCCAAGGTCTCTTTCTTCTTATTGCTTCCAATAGCTAGTCAGTGCTCTAAAGGCAGACAGTGACTCGAGGTCTTATGGAGCACTCTCGGGTTTCCCACATGTTTATTAGCCCATCTTCTGGACCGTATTCCTTCCTATGGAACGCTACTATTGGCTCGTATGAGGCCTCTCCCATGTCTTATGGTCTTCCAGTTGAGAGGTTCCGATTCCGAGTCTATTTGCTTTCGAGCCGGAGCTTGCTGGGTAGTCAAGTAGTCCGTGAAGAAATATTCAAAATCGAAAACAAAAGTTGTGGTAACTTAGTTTTATCCTTAGGAGTTTTAGGTCAAATTGCACGAATCCGCTGTGACTCTTACAGAATCCAGTGGATCTTTCTCCGATCTCTACTAAGGCTCTTGCACCATCTTTTGAGTGGTGGTTGGGTCGAAATAGGCCCCCCGTACCTAAGGGCGTCTCTTGTTGAAATTATGAGACGAGAAATGAAACCTAGGGAGCTCAAGACCGATGAAATCTTTCTATTTAGTGGCCATAAGGATTTCTCCGAGTGGTCACAACTTCGTTCGTGGGTCAGACGGTGGTTGAACTACTGTCGATGGTACTACTGTACCGCGATGTCGCCTGAGGTGAAGCTAACTCAACTAATAGGGAAGAAGTAGAGAGAGTTTTAACGGTAGCGAGTTCAACCGAGCACTGGGCTTAAGGCCACACCAACCACGGGGATACCATCCCAAGCTATAATGTAGGGTTTAACCCTTCTCAAATGTTCTGCTTAAACTAGCAAGGTGCCCCACCACACCAGGAAGAGTAGGCAATGCACCTCAGTCTTTCAAGGAAAGATAGAACAATTCTTTGATTCGACATTCATTACTGGTATACCCATTTTTTTTGGTTTAAAGATTTGGTTATAAGCTTTTATTATGTCATCTGTTTTATTTTCAAGAATGACTTCAAGGAATTTCTTTGAAAAGCTTCAAAGTTGTCTGGGTTCAATTGAAAATTGCCCTAAGATTGAAGGTTTGACCTCGAAGAACTGTCGCAAGTTGAAAGTGACTTGTGGGTTCGGCCCTAAAGTGTGGATCATCGGGTTGAGTACAAAGCATGTTTCAGACCTTGGGCAGTGACTTACTTTTAGTATAATTGATAAAGTAGGAAGAGTTGCTCTCCCTTGTCTCTCTCCATTGTTGACTCAGCTTGTGCCTGTTCGGGAGAAGTTGGGTGTCCCGGCTCATAAGAACTGAAATTCGTATGCTTTGGTTTTGGCACCTGCGTCAAAGGCACGAGAAAACCTTTTCTCACCTTTCTTACTTAAGATATGAAACCGGTTTCATAGGCCACGTTGGCTAGGTTGATCTTTCATCATCAAATCACGAGTTTCATTCCATTTCCCCCTCATGATAGTATAAAACTTCGCTATCTTATGCCCGAAAAGTGCTCTTCTTGAGCGATCCATTCTATGAGCGGGGCAGCTAGTAGAGAAAAAATCTCCATCTTTTTAAGCCGGTCCCATTGATTTAATTAAAGCTTGTTACGATCAGGCTCATTTGGCTGAGATCTTGCCTGGAAAAGGCTTGGGTAGGGTCAGTTCGTTTGGCGCTTCGAGGCTGTCTTCGACTCATAGAAGAAGGAAGCCCACTCTTTTTTAGATTTAAGACAAGAAATGGAGTAAGGGACGGGAAGCTACTCTTGTTCATCATGCGCCTTGTGTGCTTTGTATTCTCTATCGCTTGGGAATAAACGATCGCGATGTAGCAGGGTCGTGATAACTCTCTTCAAGCGGATCAACAAAGGCGAGATCAGCTCACTTGCTCACCGACCCGTCTCTTATATTATATGATAAACTAAGTCCATCAACTATATAAGAAGAGGAGACAGAGAGGTAGTAAGTTGCCCGCTTGTAGCAAGTTCTTACAGGACGTAGCTAAACCTTCCGAGGGACATCCTTCTATGTCAAAGAAATCTTACCCCACAATGCCAGTAGTTGATAACCATTATACGGATTAAGCCCGAGGCTTGGATAACAGATCTTAATTCCAGTATAAGCAGTTGATCTCTACTAAAGAGGGTAAGCGAGACATAGCCCAGAAGCTCATGCACAGATTGACGAGGAGATGTACAGAATGAGCATTTCCAAACTCATGTTTAACCACGAAGGGAAAAGACCTAGTTGAAAACAAGAAAAAAACCGGTGCCCCAATTAAGAGGACATTGAATCAACGGTTAGCTAGGTCGTTAGAATCGTTACGGAGATTCACCCTACCCGCTTCCTCCGGTAGGGCCGTCTTCCAGGGTTCATCCTATAGCTACTTAGGATCCGATCTATAGCGCGCCACCCAATTACGTACGGCTACCAGCAGCGGTCTGCCCTTGCCCCTCCTTCTCCATTCGGCATGGCTACAGCCAGACAGTCTTTCTTTTTATTGAACGTAGGGCAGTTCGTTTCAAATAGATCAAGGTCGAAATCAGACATTAGATCTGGTGAAAACTACACTTGCATTCCTTTATTGATGTGATGGTTTCTCGTTTCTGGGGAATCAGGTGCGGCAGAACCCATAATTACCTGCCACTATAGGAAGTGATGTTCCCAGGCTGAATCGGGTCTCTCCCTAGGGTCGATTGTCCGTCTAGTGAGTTAGCGCTGAGACTTTCTCTCCCACCAGTCAAGTCAGGGCTGGTCATGGTGAAAATCAATGATATCTGTAAAGTTAGACTCGCTACTAAAGAAAGAGGGTACGGTCGAAGCGAAGGAGTCACAAACCTTCAACTCATCGAGGAAAATTTGCTCTTTCGATTCTATTTGCTCTTGACGTAGTGGCTACCACCAATTTCTCTAAGACTAATAGACGAGATGAATGCGCCCCGTGATGTGATTAAGAGAAACTGATCTTCTTATCTTAGTCCCAGATTATTTTCACTAACTGAGTCTGGAAACTAAGCGCTTCAACCGATGTCTTCACACTCCATCCCCGTATCGGAGACCTTCTTTCGTCTACCCTTTCCTGGGACTCCCTCTCAGGTCGATCTGGTTCACTCCTTGCCATTAATAGGTAGGGCTAGTTCCTTCCCTGAGGATAGATAGAAGCCCACGGAGCGATGCGAACTCCTATCAGAAAGAAGAGACTGACTTTCTTGCTTGGTTTCTTAGCAGCTGTTCTCAATCCTTCTTTCCATCTCTAACAGACTTTGAGAAAGAAGACCTATTCGACCCGGACGGTTTTTGCTTTCGCTTGATTG